ATTTCCTTGTCCCTGTTTCCCATGTTCTTCCTGCTTGAAATAGATAAGATCAAGATCTATTTTTTCACTATCTATTTTTTTATCTGGATCTATTATTTGACGAATCGCCATCAAAAAAACATTTTCTTTCTCTCTTTTACCCAATTCAATATCTTGAATTGTCTTTTTTCCAATATAGCGATTCTGATTTATTAGTAAAATCGGAATAATTTTAGAATCAAGATATATCCTATCCGTAAAAAAATTTTTACGGATAGGATATATCTTCTCTTTGTTATGAGCATTTAATAAAATATCAAAAAATTCCGGTTCATATTGATATGAAAAGATTTTGGACTCATACCCTTTTCTTACTAATGTTGATTCCCAATTTATGTATTTATATGATAGAAGATCATATCTATAATATTTATTCCATTTGTTTTTTTGATTAATCACTTCATAATCATTTCTTTTAAATAAGAGTGTATACTCTTTAAGAACTACCATAGGTTCTTTTTTTTTTAAAGTGTAATATTGATTGATTTTATTTCGACATTCTTTCAGAACTAATAAAAACCCTTTCGTATTCTTAGATAAATAATATTGATAATGACCCTTTAACCAACTTTTCCATTCTTTTCTTATGTATTCCATTTTTTCCTGAAAGAAAGGAGAGTTACCTTTATATTGAAGCATATCTCTGATTTGAGAATTCTTCAGTAATGGAATCTTTGTTAATTTATATAATACAGACGCTTGAGATAGGGAATATAAGTTACAACGATTATTGGGGTCCTTTTTAATACCTTCCGTGTTTGTAAATGATTCTTTGATTTTTTTTCTAGTTGAATCAAAAGGAATTTGATCTTGCTGCATCCCATTCAGAACTTCTATTTCCTTATTTCTTTTTGTATTGCATAGAACATTGGTAAGTCGATCTATTTTGAAGTTGAGTAAACGTTGTGTATCCATTTTTGTGATAGCAATTATATTTAAAAGGGAAGTTCTGTATATCTTTCCAATAAAATACTTTCTAAAAAAGTTTGATTTGAGCCCTAATTTCCTAATTGTACTTGTCAAAATATTATGATCCTGTACTTTTGTTATTTTTTCAGTGTTTCTGGAAATTCTTTCAATTTGATTTCCTATTTCAATAATATTATCAGAAAAATATTGAATTCTTCTTTCCATTAATGAATCATTTAACCAATCTGTTGTTCGAATAATAATGGATGATTTAAAAATACGATTTTTCTCGATCTTTTGTGTATCATTTTTTTGTTCTTTTTTCTTTAGGAGCTTTTCCTTCAAAAAGAGTAAAAGAGATACTTTTACTCTTTTTTTTAAAACTTTTAATTCCTTGGGAATATATTCAAAAATATATGATCTTTTTCGAGGAGAACCGAAAGGACTATCTGCTTCCTTTCCCCATACCGTTAAAAAAAAAGAGGGATTCTTTTTTTTGTATTTCTTATAGGGTTGTGCTTTAGATATTCTCCTAAATTTTAGGCAAAAGGGATCTAAAATCTTTATCTGAAGGCCGTTTATTAACCAAGACTGGGGAAATTCTTTGTCTGATAATTGAACACCCTCATAGGTACATTTAATGTGCATTTCTTTCTTCCATTCCTGAAAATCCTCATCCCACTCAGGATTTTTGAATAATAATAGAAGAAAGACATTCTTAGTTATTATTAATGTTGGCAATAGTATGTATTTTCGAAAAAAGGATTGGGTTACTAACATCAAACCTCTTATTACTTGAGTCAGTATAATAGTATCCCAAGATTCTGCTATTTCGACCCGTTCTCTTTGATATTCTTTTTCGTCTACGTCTTCTTTCATACCGCCCCAATACTTCAAAAATTGATTTTTGAATGAAAACGGCGAAGCTTTATATAACCGATACAAAAATAAAGGAGAATGGACATCTACTTGAAAAAGATACCAAATGATTGTTTTACGTCTTTGAGACCGTATAGATCCCTTTATAAGATTTCGGCGGAAATCCGAGTTCTGGTAATAGTGTATCAAAGCTACTTCTTCCGTTTGATCATGATCATTGGAATCATGATCAATTTCCGTTTGATCATGATCATTGGAATCATGATCAATCACCATACGTTTATATCTTCGTGAATAAATATCCAGATCTTCCTCTTCCAATTCATCCTCCTCATCTAAATTTAAATCTTCGATTAATTTATATGGCCATTTGGGAACCCTTTTACTTACTTCCTTAATTCGGAATCTGAAAGAGTGATTTTTCATCCTTTTATTTGTATGCGTTGTAATTAAATAAAATAGAAACTTCAAATAGTTTGCTTGACTTTTTGAAGGCCTTATCTCCTTATCTATTGTCTGATTCAAGATAGATTTCGAATTGACTTCGAATAAAGAATTCCTAAATGAATTCAGAAATATATATGAGATCTTATTAATTAAGAAAACCTTTACTAGATCTCTACAATCACTCGTAATCTTACGATTATTTGAATAGGATTTTTTGAGAATCCCTCGATAGGGTCCGTTGAGGAATGGATCAGATATTCTTGCCAAACATTTATTTCCTTTTTCATTATCTCCTAATATGATACTTCTTTCTAGAAAACCAAAACGTGAATCGAATACTTCCTCTTGATCGAGAACTTGGATTCGGCTTCTAAACTCATTATTCAAATGAAACTTATTTATTTCATTAGTATAAATCCACCAATTATAAGAATATTGATCAAAATCATTTTTAATTATGTATAAAGAGATTCTCTGTTCTAGCATCTTTAAAAAGCTAGATAAACCGGACGGATATGTAAAGGAGATTATGAACTTACCATATTTTTTACATGTGAAAAAAAGAAATTGTGACATTTCGTTTTTTAAATATGTACCAAATAGATCTTTTTTTTTATACCTTAAAGGACGATTATGCTTTTGATAATCAAAAAGAAATGTAATAAAAATTTCTTCCATTAATAAATTCCGTCTTTTTTTATTTTTATTTATATACTTTTTTTTCTTTTCCAAAAAAAATTCATTTATTTCGTCAACGTTAATATAATATCTTTCATTAATCAAATAATTTTCTTTTAAATAAGAACTTTCTTTTTGCTTTTTTTCTAAAATTTTGTTTATCAATTTATCTGTTACAATAGGGAATGGTACGATACCAAGATAATATATAAACGTAATTAATAAAATTAAATCAAAAAGAATTTTCGATTTAATAGATTCAAATTGAAAGTAATTTTTATACTTAAATATTAAATTAATTATGAGAAGAAAACCAATTAACCAACCAAAAAAACTATTTATTAGAAATAATATTTGGTTGTTACAATGAAAAAGATAAATATTAATGAGTCTATTTAATGTTGAACTTGGAAAAATAAAATGATTTAAGAATTGAAAAATTAAATTCCGTAAGAATAAGAATTGTATTTGAAATCGAACTCTTTTTTTTTTATTAGTATTTAAACTACTTTCACGATTTTTCAAAATAAAATTAATAAATAAACATAATAAAACTAATAATGGTATTAAGTGAATTCTATTTATATTGAAATAACTATACGAATAAAAAATTGATAAAAATACCAAAAACTGACCTAGAATTAATCCTGTTATTCCTGCTATTTTTTCTCTTCTTTTTTCTTTTGCAAAATTATTTTGAATAATAAAGAGGTAAGCTGGTCCTATAGAAAATATAGTAATAAATCCATATATAAGTCCAATTACAATAGTAGAACTAATATATTTAAAATTGTCAAAAAAAATCATAAAATATGTCCCTCCTTTACATATCCGTCCGGTTTATCTAGCTTTTTAAAGATGCTAGAACAGAGAATCTCTTTATACATAATTAAAAATGATTTTGATCAATATTCTTATAATTGGTGGATTTATACTAATGAAATAAATAAGTTTCATTTGAATAATGAGTTTAGAAGCCGAATCCAAGTTCTCGATCAAGAGGAAGTATTCGATTCACGTTTTGGTTTTCTAGAAAGAAGTATCATATTAGGAGATAATGAAAAAGGAAATAAATGTTTGGCAAGAATATCTGATCCATTCCTCAACGGACCCTATCGAGGGATTCTCAAAAAATCCTATTCAAATAATCGTAAGATTACGAGTGATTGTAGAGATCTAGTAAAGGTTTTCTTAATTAATAAGATCTCATATATATTTCTGAATTCATTTAGGAATTCTTTATTCGAAGTCAATTCGAAATCTATCTTGAATCAGACAATAGATAAGGAGATAAGGCCTTCAAAAAGTCAAGCAAACTATTTGAAGTTTCTATTTTATTTAATTACAACGCATACAAATAAAAGGATGAAAAATCACTCTTTCAGATTCCGAATTAAGGAAGTAAGTAAAAGGGTTCCCAAATGGCCATATAAATTAATCGAAGATTTAAATTTAGATGAGGAGGATGAATTGGAAGAGGAAGATCTGGATATTTATTCACGAAGATATAAACGTATGGTGATTGATCATGATTCCAATGATCATGATCAAACGGAAATTGATCATGATTCCAATGATCATGATCAAACGGAAGAAGTAGCTTTGATACACTATTACCAGAACTCGGATTTCCGCCGAAATCTTATAAAGGGATCTATACGGTCTCAAAGACGTAAAACAATCATTTGGTATCTTTTTCAAGTAGATGTCCATTCTCCTTTATTTTTGTATCGGTTATATAAAGCTTCGCCGTTTTCATTCAAAAATCAATTTTTGAAGTATTGGGGCGGTATGAAAGAAGACGTAGACGAAAAAGAATATCAAAGAGAACGGGTCGAAATAGCAGAATCTTGGGATACTATTATACTGACTCAAGTAATAAGAGGTTTGATGTTAGTAACCCAATCCTTTTTTCGAAAATACATACTATTGCCAACATTAATAATAACTAAGAATGTCTTTCTTCTATTATTATTCAAAAATCCTGAGTGGGATGAGGATTTTCAGGAATGGAAGAAAGAAATGCACATTAAATGTACCTATGAGGGTGTTCAATTATCAGACAAAGAATTTCCCCAGTCTTGGTTAATAAACGGCCTTCAGATAAAGATTTTAGATCCCTTTTGCCTAAAATTTAGGAGAATATCTAAAGCACAACCCTATAAGAAATACAAAAAAAAGAATCCCTCTTTTTTTTTAACGGTATGGGGAAAGGAAGCAGATAGTCCTTTCGGTTCTCCTCGAAAAAGATCATATATTTTTGAATATATTCCCAAGGAATTAAAAGTTTTAAAAAAAAGAGTAAAAGTATCTCTTTTACTCTTTTTGAAGGAAAAGCTCCTAAAGAAAAAAGAACAAAAAAATGATACACAAAAGATCGAGAAAAATCGTATTTTTAAATCATCCATTATTATTCGAACAACAGATTGGTTAAATGATTCATTAATGGAAAGAAGAATTCAATATTTTTCTGATAATATTATTGAAATAGGAAATCAAATTGAAAGAATTTCCAGAAACACTGAAAAAATAACAAAAGTACAGGATCATAATATTTTGACAAGTACAATTAGGAAATTAGGGCTCAAATCAAACTTTTTTAGAAAGTATTTTATTGGAAAGATATACAGAACTTCCCTTTTAAATATAATTGCTATCACAAAAATGGATACACAACGTTTACTCAACTTCAAAATAGATCGACTTACCAATGTTCTATGCAATACAAAAAGAAATAAGGAAATAGAAGTTCTGAATGGGATGCAGCAAGATCAAATTCCTTTTGATTCAACTAGAAAAAAAATCAAAGAATCATTTACAAACACGGAAGGTATTAAAAAGGACCCCAATAATCGTTGTAACTTATATTCCCTATCTCAAGCGTCTGTATTATATAAATTAACAAAGATTCCATTACTGAAGAATTCTCAAATCAGAGATATGCTTCAATATAAAGGTAACTCTCCTTTCTTTCAGGAAAAAATGGAATACATAAGAAAAGAATGGAAAAGTTGGTTAAAGGGTCATTATCAATATTATTTATCTAAGAATACGAAAGGGTTTTTATTAGTTCTGAAAGAATGTCGAAATAAAATCAATCAATATTACACTTTAAAAAAAAAAGAACCTATGGTAGTTCTTAAAGAGTATACACTCTTATTTAAAAGAAATGATTATGAAGTGATTAATCAAAAAAACAAATGGAATAAATATTATAGATATGATCTTCTATCATATAAATACATAAATTGGGAATCAACATTAGTAAGAAAAGGGTATGAGTCCAAAATCTTTTCATATCAATATGAACCGGAATTTTTTGATATTTTATTAAATGCTCATAACAAAGAGAAGATATATCCTATCCGTAAAAATTTTTTTACGGATAGGATATATCTTGATTCTAAAATTATTCCGATTTTACTAATAAATCAGAATCGCTATATTGGAAAAAAGACAATTCAAGATATTGAATTGGGTAAAAGAGAGAAAGAAAATGTTTTTTTGATGGCGATTCGTCAAATAATAGATCCAGATAAAAAAATAGATAGTGAAAAAATAGATCTTGATCTTATCTATTTCAAGCAGGAAGAACATGGGAAACAGGGACAAGGAAATAGGTTATTATTCCCATCAGCGATCCAAACCAATTATATGCGAAAAGACAGATCCGAGATTAATAGGGAAGTGGAGTTAGATCAGCCTTTTGAACAATATCTTATTTTTCAATTAAGATGGACTAATATCTTGAGTCAAAAAATGATGAATAATCTTAAAGTATATTGTCTTATACTTAGATTAATAAATCCAAAAAAAGTTGTTATATCTTCTATTCAAAGAGGCGAAATAGATCTAAAAGAGATTTTGAATCAAAAATACTTAGTCCTTTCAGAATTGATCAGAAAAGGAATCCTTATCTTTGAACCAATTTCTCTATCTTTATTAAGGAATGAAAGATCTCTGATTTATCAAACTTTAGATATTTCATTAAAAAAGAATAGAAAAAAGCATCGAATAGATCAGAAATACAAAGACAATATGGATAAAAAACCAGGAAAAGGCTTTGAGAAACTTATTCCAAAATATAAAGACAAAAATAATTATAATTATGTCCCTGAGAATATCTTATCTTATAGACGTCGTAGAGAACTTAGGATCCGAAATTGTTTCAATATGCTAATAAAAGTTCCGAATCATTTTATTAATGAATACAAACACATTTATTCGAATAACGATATAAAGAGTTTTTTCGAATTGAATAATTTTATGTGGCCTAATTTTAGATTAGAAGATATAGCTTGCATAAATCGATATTGGTTTGATACCGATAAAAGCAGTTGTTTCAGTAAATCAAGAATACATATGTATCCAAAACTCCATACCCTATTTCATCTTAATAATTTAGTTGAGATTTTGGATACATATGCTTTTACTATAGTTAAACATTTATTTTACTGACGTCAAGTTATTTTTCCACAAGGCTACCCTTGCAGTATCGTCACCAAAATAGAGTGTAACCACCGAGTTCGGAATGGATTGGTGTAATTGTTCTACGTCTAGGACACCAGCATATCGATCTAAAGAGAAAGAAAGGACACCAATTCATGTTTACTCAAATAAGAACGAGGTTCAAATCTATCGGTCTATTAGGATGCCTCGGCTGCATACATTGCTGTACTTACACCTGGCACCTATTTTCAAGGTAAACGGATCGTCTCGCCGTGACCTTACCTACCTCCTCAATACTTTTGTGATTTTACCATGTCCGCATACGCAGGAAAAGATAATTAAATTTCACCGAATGCTATCTAGGCATAGGAGAGCACTCATCCTTAGGCGGGCTTACTACTTAGATGCTTTCAGCAATTATCTTCCTCGTACTTGGCTACCCAGCATTTACCGTATAGGACGATAACTGGTACACCAGAGGTGCGCCCTTCCCGGTCCTCTCGTACTAGAGAAAGGTCCCATCAATGCTCTAACGCCCGCACCGGATATGGACTGAACTGTCTCACGACGTTCTGAACCCAGCTCACGTACCGCTTTAATGGGCGAACAGCCCAACCCTTGGAACATGCTACAGCCCCAGGTGGCGAAGAGCCGACATCGAGGTGCCAAACCTTCCCGTCGATGTGAACTCTTGGGAAAGATAAGCCTGTTATCCCTAGAGTAACTTTTATCCGTTGAGCGGCGGCCCTTCCACCCGGAACCGTCGGATCACTAGGACCGACTTTCGTCCCTGCTCGAAAAGTAAGTCTTGCAGTCAGGCTCCCTTCTGCCCTTACACTCGTGAACCGATCTCCGTACGGTTCGAGATAACCTTTGTGCGCCTCCGTTACCTTTTGGGAGGCCTACGCCCCATATAAACTGTCTACCTAAGACTGTCCCTTGAACCGTCAGTTATGGCACAAGGTTAGAATTCCAGCTTTTACAGAGTGGTATCTCACTGGCGGCTCGTGCCCCCCGAAGGGGCTTTTTTTGCCCTCCACCTATAAACTGTGCAGTAAAGACCAAAAATCAATCCCAAGGAACAGTAAAGCTTCATAGGGTCTTTCTGTCCAGGTGAAGGTAGTCCGCATCTTCACAGACATTTCTATTTCACCGAGCCTCTCTCCGAGACAGCGCCCAAATCGTTACGCCTTTCGTGCGGGTCGGAACTTACCCGACAAGGAATTTCGCTACCTTAGGACCGTTATAGTTACGGCCGCCGTTCACCGGGACTTCGATCGTCGGCTACTCTGTCATCAGATCACCAACTTACTTAACCTTCCGGCACTGGGCAGGCGTCAGCCCCCATACATGGTCTTACGACTTTGCGGAGACCTGTGTTTTTGTTAAACAGTCGCCCGGGCCTGATCACTGCGGCCCCCTTTATTGAGAGGGCACCCCTTCTCCCGAAGTTACGGGGCTATTTTGCCGAGTTCCTTAGAGAGAGTTACCTCGAGCCCCTAGGTATTCTCTACCAATCCACCTGTGTTGGTTTTGGGTACAGGTACCCTCTTGTTTAAGGTCATTCGAGCTTTTCCTGGGAGTATGAAATTAGGTTACTTAAGCGCCATGGCGCCTGGTACTTGGCAATTAGCTCGGAGGTATTTACACCACCCCTTTTCAGACCTTACTAATTCAGAGTCGCCTTAATTCCTTGAGCCAAAAAGAATCTCTTGGCTAACTTTATCCTTCTCCGTCCTTCGGGACCAACAAGGGATAGTACAGGAATATTTGCCTGTCGTCCATCAAATACTCCTTTCGACCTAATCTTAGGTCCTGACTAACCCTCTGGGGACGAGCCTTGCAGAGGAACCCTTAGATTCTCGGGGCATTGGATTCTCACCAATGTTTGCGTTACTTAAACCGACATTCTCACTTCCGCTTCATCCACGCCCGCTTACGCAGGTGCTTCCATCTAAAGCGGAATACTCCCCTACCGATTTTCATCCCACAGCTTCGGCAGATCGCTTAATCCCTTTCATTTTTGGCGCAAGAGCGCTGGATCAGTGAGCTATTACGCACTCTTTATAGGATGGCTGCTTCTAGGCAAACCTCATGAATGTCTCGGCACCCCTACATCCTTAATTACTTAGCGATCATTTAGGGACCTTAGCTGGTGATCCGGGCTGTTTCCCTCTAGACAATGAAGCTTATCCCCCATTGTCTCACCAGCCAACCTTGAACCCTATTTGTGGGTTCACATCTAGTATTCAGAGTTTATCTCGATTTGGTATCGCTCTCGCGGCCCTAACCAAAAAAGTGCTTTACCCCTATACGTCTAGTCAACTGCTGCGCCTCAACGCATTTCGGGGAGAACCAGCTAGCTCTGGGTTCGAGTGGCATTTCACCCCTAACCACAACTCATCCGCTGATTCTTCAACATCAGTCGGTTCGGACCTCCACTTAGTTTCATCCAAGTTTCATCCTGGTCATGGATAGATCACCCAGGTTCGGGTCCATAAGTAGTGACAATCGCCTCGTTAGGACTCGCTTTCGCTAAGGCTACGGTAAATTTTCCCTTAACCGAGCCAATACCTATGAGTCGCCGGCTCATTCTTCAAAAGGCACGTAGTCAGAAATTAAGCTCTCCCCTCCTACTGCTTGGTAGCTCGCGGTTTCATGTTCTCTTTCACTCCCCAGTCCGGGGGTTCTTTTCACCTTTCCCTCACGGTACTTTCTTCGCTATCGGTCACCCAGAAGTATTTAGCCTTGCAAGGTGGTCCTTGCGTATTCACACGGAATTACACGTGTTCCATGTTACTCGGGGTGAAAGCGTCAGTTAGTGATGTTTTTGGTTACTGGACTATCACCATCTAGGGTTTCGGTACTCCACCTCTTCACCGAACATCAGAACTCTACTTTTTTGCTCCCCCACAACTCCGTTATTCACGGTTTAGACTGCTCCCATTTCGCTCACCACTACTTAGGGAATCGCTTTTGCTTTCTTTTCCTCCGGATACTCAGATGTTTCAGTTCACCGGGTTTTCTCTTGCCTGCTTTAAATTTTCAATAAAGTAGCAGTTTTAAAGGTTTACCTATTCGGGGATCTTCGGATCTATACTAATATTCAACTACTCGAAGCGTTTCGTCGATTGCTACGCCCTTCCTCGTCTCGTGGGTGCCTAAGGTATCCACCGTAAGCCTTTACTCATTTGAACCTCGCCCATTCACGTGCAATAGATGCACACCTGGTGTGTGACTAAGAGGAAGGAGAAGGATACGAGCAACGCCCATGAATAATCAATCTCGAGTGAACTGAAACCAATTTGAGATATCAGAAAACAAAACCGATACTTCATTTTTTATGATTGGATCACTTCGTTTTCCAACTACGACCTGGGATAAGAGATTCTAAGGTTTTTCTTTTCTCTACCGGCTCAATAATAAAAAGAAAAAGACCAACTTAGATCAGTTCCTTCTGAACTTGTTCTCTGTAGATGTCAGGCAACTTATGAGAATACCCAACAAGCATTGCATTAGCTCTCCCTGAAAAGGAGGTGATCCAGCCACACCTTCCGGTACGGCTACCTTGTTACGACTTCACTCCAGTCACTAGCCCTGCCTTCGACATCCCCCTCCTTTCGGTTAAGGTGACGACTTCGGGCCTGGTCAATTTCCATAGTGTGACGGGCGGTGTGTACAAGGCCCGGGAACAAATTCACCGCCGTATGGCTGACCGGCGATTACTAGCGATTCCTACTTCATGCAGGCGAGTTGCAGCCTGCAATCCGAACTTAGAATGGGTTTTAGAGTTAGCTTACCTTTACAGGATTGCGACCCTTTGTCCCGCCCATTGTAGTACGTGTGTCGCCCAGGGCATAAGGGGCATGATGACTTGACGTTATCCTCCCCTTCCTCCGGCTTATAACCGGCAGTATGTTTAGGGTTCCAAGCTCAACGATGGCAACTAAACACGAGGGTTGCGCTCGTTGCGGGACTTAACCCAACACCTTACGGCACGAGCTGACGACAGCCATGCACCACCTGTGTCCGCGTTTTCCCTAAAGGCATTCCTCTCTTTCAAGAGTATTCGCGGCATGTCAAGCCCTGGTAAGGTTCTTCGCTTTGCATCGAATTAAACCACATACTCCACCGCTTGTGCGGGCCCCCGTCAATTCCTTTGAGTTTCATTCTTGCGAACATACTCCCCAGGCGGGATACTTAACGCGTTAGCTGCGGCACTGCGCGGGTCTATATCGATGCGCACAGCACCTAGTATCCATTGTTTACGGCTAGGACTACTGGGGTATCTAATCCCTTTTGCTCCCCTAGCTTTCGTCTCTCAGTGTCAGTACCAGGCCCGCAGAGCGCTTTCGCCATTGGTGTTCTTTCCGATCTCTACGCATTTCACCGCTCCACCGGAAATTCCCTCTGCCCGTACTGTACTCTAGCTTTACAGTTTCTACCGCCTAACCAAGGTTAAGCCCTAGTATTTTACGTCAGACTCAAAAAGCCACCTACAGACGCTTTACGCCCAATCATTCCGGATAACGCTTGCATCCTCTGTCTTACCGCGGCTGCTGGCACAGAGTTAGCCGATGCTTATTCCTCATATACTGTCATTGCTTCTTCGACGAAAAAAGAAGTTCACGACCCGTGGGCCTACTGCCTCCACGCGGCATTGCTCCGTCAGGCTTTCGCCCATTGCGGAAAATTCCCCACTGCTGCCTCCCGCAGGAGTCTGGGCCGTGTCTCAGTCCCAGTGTGGCTGATCATCTTCTCAGACCAACGACTGATCATTGCCTTGTTAAGCTATTACCTCACCAACTAGCTAATCAGATGTAAGCCCATCCCCAGACGAATTACTTCTTTAACTCCTCAGCTTATATTATGGAGCTTTAGCAACCATTTCTGGTTGTTGTGCCACTCCCAAGGGCAGGTTCCTTACTCATTACTCACCCGTTCGCCACTAGAAATGAAAATCCTAGTTAAACTTGCATGTGTTAAGCATGCCGCTAGCGTTCATCCTGAGCCAGGATCAAACTCTCCTTGATATTCTTAGTTGTATGAACTCACTTATAACTTCCTCATTCTCCCATCAAACTTTTTTTGTATTCCATAATTGAGGGTTTTTATCCATATACTTTTGAGTACCCCGACGTTATAGGGTTGATAAAGAAAAAAGATCTCTGCTCATTCAATTAAAGCGCGAGGTAAATAGAATAATAACAACTCGTATCCCATTTTTTTTTTTTTTTTCAGTTCAGAATCTCCTGCAGATTGTCGAATTTCTGGTTTCATATAAATAAGGAATAAAAAGCGCAAAGAAAAATTCACTCAACTCCGGATTTAAAAGGAGAAAAACTCATATTCAGATCAAGAAAATCGAACTACAAACTACCTATTTTGTATTTCAAAAAAACATGGGTAAGAAAAAGTCATTGAAAAAAAAAGTGCACGCCAAATAAAAAGAACGAAAGCCTTATATAGAATAGAATTCATCTTTGAAGAATGCCTAACTGCACGGATAAGCGAACACTAACCCCTTTCGAAGGTTTTGTTATACAAAAACGTGACTTTTTTACTAAATAAAAAGATCCAATGAATTTAATGGGGGAGCCTTAGGAGGTGAAAACCTCATGTATGGTTCTGTAAAGTGTCAGAATAAGACTAACACTTAGCTGACAACTTTTCACTATAACTCCTAAGAAACCAAACTCTGCCTTACGTAAAGTTGCCAGGGTAAGATTAACATCTAGGTTTGAAATCACTGCTTATATACCTGGTATTGGCCATAATTTACAAGAACATTCCTTAGTCTTAGTAAGAGGAGGAAGGGTTAAGGACTTACCTGGTGTGAGATATCACATTGTTCGCGGAACCCTAGATGCTGCCGGAGTCCAATATCGTCAGAAAGGGCGTTCTAGTGCGTTATATATTCTTATCCAAGACTGAAAAGATTTGATATGAATTGATAAATACATGCATAGTTTCTAGCTAACCCAATGATTCAAATCTTGAAAGGGGACGAGAGCAAGCTAAAATGATAAAAAAGATCTCGTTATTCAAATTATCGGGATTCCATTGTAAACTACTATGTGCCCCAGATTCCTCATTGGTATAATGACCTGATAAGTTTTAAAATCGATTCGAAATACTTTGATTTATTTAGAACAGGTCAGAGTATAATAGTCAGTATTCAAAATCATTCATCTGAATTTTTTTCATGACACTACTTAATAATTCCGAGATCCAAAGGCTACATCATATGGATATGTATAATATAAGATTTCCTATATTAAAAAGTAGGAAACGGATGCTCCGTTTAAAGCATAAGCGAGCAAAAAGAATTCAATTGATACTTGGTCTCTAAAATAGACATGTGGAATTCTATGAAAAGCCGTATTCAATGAAAATTGGATGTACGGTTTGGGGGGAGATTTTTCATCTATTATGAAATCCACCTACAGTACGGGACCAAAAGGATAAGATAAATCATTCACTTTTAGCCTTTATCGAGAGATAACTAACTATTTTTACACTTATGTCACGTCGAATCACTGTGGGAATAAGAACCTCAGAATACGATCCAATATATCGTAATCGATTGATCAACATGTTGATCAATCGGATTCTGAAACACGGAAAGAAATCATTGGCTTATAAGATTATCTATCGAGTATTAAAAGAGCTGAAAAAAGAGACCAGACAAAATTCACTATCTTTTTTACGTCAAGCAATACGTAGAATAACTCCCGATATAGTATTAAAATCAAGACGTGTTGGTGGATCAATTCATCAAGTTCCTATTGAAATTGGATACGAGCAAGGGAAATCAATTGCAATTCGTTGGTTATTAGAGGCCTCCCAAAAGCGCCCGGATAACAATATGGTTTTACGTTTGAGTTCCGAATTAGTAGATACTGCCAAGAACAGCGGAGATGCCATAAAAAAAACGGAAGAGATTCATAGGATGGCAGAAGCAAGCAGAACTCTTGCATATTTTCGTTAACCGTCGAGTAAAAAAAAAAAATGAAGCGAATTGAATCATTGAAGGATTCATCGATTAGTATGTGCCCATCCAAAGTAAAAACGAGCTTTTTTAGAAAACCTTAAGGGAAGCTTTATTTCACAATTCCTTTTTTCTTGGATTTGACATATAAAATCGTCTACGGATAATACCGATTTTTCTCCAATGCTCGACTTAATCTATTGAAGAGGTTAAAAAAAGAACTTGATCATTACTTTTTTAGGTAACTTATATAATATCACCATGGTGATATTATTTTTATCTTCTTACCCTATCTTTCTGGGCACAGATCTTCACGAGAGAGTTTTATTCCGGTCACATGTATGAAGCTTCTAACTTCATCTGGGAAGATCCATCTCTTTCTCATCAATGCTTTTGTAATTTGATCCATCAAAATGTGGTTAGATCGAAACATAGTTGATAAATACTGATAACTCTCATATATAGCACTCAAATGGATATCTACATTATGTAATGAGCTTTTAGTTCTCAACCATATCTGTCGATCACGAAAAAACGTAAGATGCTTTTTTTGTACCTTCTTTACGAACCAACGCTGATATATATCGAAAGGAGTTTTTTCTTTGGAATCAATAAGACCTACTTTTGAAATATTATCATTAATAAAGTCTTTTTGACGTGAAAGCACAGATAAAAAGTGCTGTTCCCTTTTAAAATAAAAGACTGGATATTCGGTGGGGTACCGACTCAATTGCCTTGCACGGAAAAAGCCTCCTGCTCTGAGATATATCCGATGCTGCACGGTTTCGCTCTTCGAAAGCTCCAAAACGTCCTCGTTATATTTCTGAGGAAATACGAGTTTCTTACAAGAAGTAAATCTAAAAGCCCAAACTGTGTTATTGAAGAAGTCACCTTGTGACTCGAGACTCCTACCTATTTCGTCGAACTCATATTTGAATCCTTCAGTCTTAGAAAATATAGACCTGAATTCATATTCATCCTCGCCCTCTTTTCGAAAAGATACTGCTCGATCCATAGTGTTTCCGGCTACTACTACTTCTAGTAGGAGGAGGATACCTATAACCATATCCGGATCATTCTCAATGAACTCCTCAAAGAATCGATAAGAATTGATATTATCATCATGCGATGACAAAAGATCTTGCGCAACCAATCCGGAAGAACAACTCAAAATATAAATAAGCATCATTAACTTCGTTATGATCGTTCCGAGTTCAAAATACCATTGGTACAAATACTGGACTCTATTAAACGACTTACTCCTTATATAGATAAAGATTGGCTCTATGGAGTAATTACATAGAAATACATTTTGTGTTATAACCCTACCAATCTGATAAAGTAAAATACCTTTGTATTGAACCGATCTTATCTGGGATCGAAAAGCCCACGCTTTTCGATGAAGAGCTAAGAAAATTGTATTCGTACCAATAAGAGATTTATTTTGCATAATGCTAATTGATAAAGATCCGTTTATAAATGCTCGGACATCTCGTGCATTAATACTTTTGGTTATAGATTCAAACTCATCTTGATGACAAATTTTCTTTTCCAAGAAAAATCCCCGAGTATAGGAAAGAATGAAAACGTGCTTTCGTTGTTGTGTCAAAGTGAGCCTTCTTATCTTAATCAATGTATCAAATTTATTTGGAGCTATCAGAATGGGATCAATTTTTTGGGGAATATGAGTTGAAGCAATAAAAAAAATATTTTTCTCTAAACGAATTTCAAAATGATCTGATAGACCAAGAGAAAAAAAAATGGATTCCTCCGCCTGCAGTTCCTGAATGTTGGGAATCCATATCATGCAAGGAGCCATTGTTTTTGCTAATTCAAGCTGAAGAGTTATATCAAATTGGTCCGCTCTAGTCGGAATATACATATTTAAAAGTTCAATACCAAGGGAATCATCAATATCGGAATACTCATCCATAAATTGAGATGTCTCATACAAGAACCTGCTCGAGAATACTGTAATTAATGGTACTCGGGATCTTGTGGATAGATATTTTATCAAGCAGGTTCTCCCAGTTCCTAGAGGACCTATAACTAAAACACCTATAGAAGGGTATAGGGCTGAGCGCATCGAAAAAGGTTTTCCACGAGGATTTTTAAATTCAAACAAAGCTTGTGAATAAGCTATCATCTTATAAAGAGCAAGGAATATTCGTCTTTCTGCTAAGCAAGAACCATTAAACTCATAATTCATTAAAGACTGTTGATGAATCTCTACTAGATATCGCAAACATATTGATCCCGACTTTTCAATCCTTTGATAACCAGAACTATTCTTTGATAACAAATCACTACTGTGAGTCATACTTAAGAAAAGCTTAGAAAACTCCCTTCTGATTGTCAAGACGGAGAATTGAACTAAAAATTCTCTTTCGTTATCATCAACAAAATCACTATTCTCGACCCAGAATTCTATCTTATCATCAATCCAATAGTTCCGAATGTTTTTCCTCTTGATTATCCACGAATGGATTTTTTTGCTTTTAGAATTTATATGTCTTGTATTTATCAAAAAGCGTATTTGATCAATCGGATTTTGTCTGATACTTACAACAGAAACTAGATCCATTTGAAACGCAAAATGCATGGATTTGGCACCAGAAGTATAATCCCTTATTTTTACTAGAATTGTTTTTAATTGTTCCAGAGAAATTCGAAAAATATTCTTTAACCAGAAAGAATCCAGTTCGTACGGGGGATACCGATCCATAAGCTTTCGAAAGTCCGTACTGTATGATGGAATCATAAAATATTTCATTTCTTCGAATTCGGTCTGTAATTCAGTAGAGGTTCGGAACACAAATTGAATAGGTATATGAACGAGGTATCCGGCAGCAACAACAATAAGTAGAAATAAGGAATACTTTAAAGACTGAGCTTTTGTTGGTCTCAAGAGTTCCCATATTAGGGGAACGGGCAATTCATGCTTTTGATGAATCGACCGTTCATACAAAAGGATATTCCACACAAATCGTCTTGAGATCTCACTTATCATAACCATTTTTGTAAGGATCCAAGATATATGGGATCCGTTCATCATATCCAATAATATAGACATGGATTTTTGGATACCATGAAGTAGCATCAAGGAATTTCGTAGAGTCTCAAAAAGTGTAAATTTTAAGTGTTTGCACCCCATCAAAGTAAGAAACCACGGAATATATGTTCGTAAAAGATCCCGATTGAAGATATTCCAATAAGTACTATAGGAATTCTTCTGAAAATATCTCTGAATTCGTCCTCTCTCAATACATTTTTTTAAGAATAAAAAACATCTTTTCTCTTTTGTTAATCGTAAGTTCTTACCATAACACGGGTTTGCCTTCACACTCCGATAATTATGCAATTCGAGAACTTCAGACTCAAATAAATTCATATTTGAAATCTTATGAAAAGAAGTATTTTTCCAATTGGGCATTTGTTCCTCTGACATAGGGTTTTTAATCAAGTTTACAGGCGAGCAAATTACTTTACGAATTAATTTACTTGGTGAGTGGTCAGATACGAAAATACTAAATACCGGTGGTTCAATTAGTGAAATATCTTCTCTTTCCAAGAATCTTTTTTTGAAAATGTAAAATTCTTGTCCATATGTGATAAGATCCTGGTTATTTATGCGATACTTTTCTACATAATTATACGAGACTTTGTTAAAATAGAACCAAAGAGTATGTTGATAATTAATAACTCGAAATTGATTGAATTTATCAAAAATCGATGAAATCATATTAAGAGATTCTTCTCGAGTTAACAAATTGTCGATATCTTGAGATATCATTGAATAGTGATTCTCTACAGATTTTTCTAGCTTATTGAACAAAGATGAGAATAGTTTTTCCCCAATTCTCTTTATATTCACGGAACTATGTGGATATAAAGAGACTTTTTCAATCAATTGAAACAAATATATATATATTTGAGATTGATAAAACACTGCTTTCGCTTTCGCTATTAGAAAAGGGTTCCTTCGCTTATCAATGAAACAAGTCGACCTTTGGCTCTGATGACGTATGCGATTGAATCGATCCAGAAAACATTCCTTGAAGTTACATACCCATACCTTATTCAATAAATCTTCGTGATTTTTCCATACATAAGAATAGGTGATAAAAAAAAATATTTTAGAATAAAGTTGATTTGATTCGGTTATGGATAGAGTAATAAGACCCACTATTTCTTGAAATCTTTTAAAACGATTTTGTGATTTCATAGAAGCTTGATATGATACTCCATTTCTCCGACGAGATAAATCAAATGAGGTTTGATTATGTAAACTAACCATTGAAGAATGAACCAATATTGAATGCATAAGTATCTTAAGGATATAAGCCATTTCTTTGATTTCCACTTGTCTGTAAGGAGCAAAAGAACAAAAATGTTTCTTATCCTTATCTCTACAGAACGGATGAAAAGTCAGATGAATTTCTGACGTATGTTCATGGATCAAGGGACAAATTGATCTTTTGATATTACCAATAAATACTTTGATTGCTTCCAAAAGCAAACAACTATTTTGTTGATCCCAAATTTTCATGAATAGAAAGGATGCGTAAGGATGGTATTGAGAGAGTCTATAATCGATTGGATTCAATCTCTCTTTGAATTTTTGAATCTCTACTCGATTTATTAATGTCCGATATCCTAAGACTAAATCCTTATTTCTCAAAATATCTAAAATCTCTCTGGATTGATCATAATAAGAAAATTCCCGTCGACTATGTATTGATTGAACTAAAGATGATCTTATAAACTCAGATTGAATATTTGACAATATATTATTACGTACTTTTATCAAAAATCGACGATTGACCAATACCCGATTGTGTTCTTTTCGAATCAACCCGTCCGTATTAGATAAAAAGGTAAGACATTTACTCTCATACTTCTTGAAGGATATCTCAATAACAGTTATGATTCCGTGAAAACAAGGACTATAACCCATAGTTTCGCTAAACCAATATCTCCACCATCGGTGGCCTTTATTTAATTCAGGTATGATACTCTTTTTATTGATCGGTAGAAACCAGGTATTCTCTTGTGTATTGAAAACGCAACTATCCAAAATACGATTCGCTCTTTGACCATTCAAGACAATAAATTTATCCCGATTGTAAGACCTAAAAGATTCTCCAAATGGATCCTTTATGGGTCTAAAAGAAGTCATAAGCGTAGGAAAGAGTCCCATAAAATATAAATCTTTTCTGAAAACCATATTTCTCTTTTTAACACGAGCTATAATTATAATGGCCATTAAAAAAAACAGTAAAAAACTCTTGATCATTTTACTATTTTCATGTAGTATGCTCCAAAATTTCGGATTCAAGAGTTTCAAGAAACGTTCTTGGGGATAAAAAACGTGAATGAAAGATCCTACTGAATTGAGAGAATAATGATTTTTCAGCTCTCTAAATTCAACTATACAGGGTTTAATTTTATATTTTTTCATATATTTCTCCTCAATTTGAATTGGAATGTAAGCTTATTAATGTTAAGCATGAAGCATCCAGAGCTAAATGGTTAAAGCGCCCAACTCATAATTGGTCAATTTGTAGGTTCAATTCCTGCTGGATGCAGGCCATCCTATCAGCCTAGCTGAGAATCAATTTGTCTATTAATATCACATAAAATATCACATAAAATAAGAAGAACGGAGAACGGAGAGAGTAATTGGATCCCCGAAAGGAGGAATCAAAGTCTCGTCTACTTCCAAAATATATTATCCGGGTTATTCTATTCTACCTATTATGGATAAAAAATACTCAAAAAGCAAAAGAACTCAATAACACGACCAGACATTCATACAAAGCTTCTATACGCAATGGATCCGTGCACAGTAGATTAAAAGCCAACTCGCGAAAGGGTTTGATATCGGGACGACATCATTGTCGTGAGGGTCGTAATTCTAGAGGGATTATTACCGCACGGCATAGAGGGGGAGGTCATAAGCGTACATATCGTCAAATTGACTTTAAACGAGAGAAAAGAGAGATACCCGGAAGGATCATAAACATCGAATATGATCCTAATCGAAATGCCCGCATTTGTCTCATACACTATGGGGATGATGAGAAGAGATATATCTTACATCCCAGGGGGGCTATGATTGGAGATACCATTTTTTCTGGTGCAGAAGCTCCTCTATCGATGGGAAATGCCCTGCCTTTGAGTGCGGTTTGAACTATTGATTTGCGTTATTGGATTTCACCAATTCGATTTAAGACAAAATCGATAAATGAATCACCAATTCACTCGTAACACTACGAAAGAAAGGATAAACTCCAGCAGAAAACTGTTTAGTTTAAAAGCAGGTGACTGAAGTTCATGAGTTCCTCATAGAAATTCATTGACTCTAAATACATAGTAATATGGAGAAAACACAACGTTTTGAAGCGAACAAAAAACCGAAAGTACCCTTCTATGAAGGAAGAGTTATCCGAATTTCATTTTATGGTCAAAGTATAATTGAAAGCTAATTATAGGGATAGGAATTCTAACGGAATCAGATTCAAATCTCCTGCATTACTCGTAAAAAAACGTATTCTTATAGAGTCATTCAGCCTGAATGCTATATGAAGAACATAAGCCAGATGACGGAATGGTGAGACCCAGGATGTACAATAGAAAATCAAATATCATTAATTGAATGATGCGACAAACATATAATGAAATGATATGCGTCTGTAAAGCCGTATGCTTTGTAAGGGGCTCGTACGGTTTGTGAAGGGGTTTACTTTTGGTAAAAGGGAGTAAAAACCTGCTTCAACCAATATGCCCTTGGGCACGGCCATGCATAACATTGAAGTAACACTCAGTAAGGGAGGACAATTAGCTAGAGCTGCGGGTACTATAGCAAAACTTATTGCAAAAGAGGGCAGATTTTGCACATTAATATTACCATCTGGGGAGGTACGCTTGATATCGAAAGATTGCTTAGCAACCGTAGGACAAGTGGGTAATATTGGAATTAAAAAAAAAAAATTGGATAAAGCCGGATCTAAACGTTGGCTAGGCAGGCGCCCTGTAGTTAGAGGAACCGCGATGAACCCCATTGACCATCCGCATGGAGGCGGTGAAGGGAGAACTCCAATCGGTAGAAAGAAACCCACAACTCCTTGGGGCTATCCTGCACTTGGAAACAGAAGTAGGAAAAGTAAAAAATCAATGAATGTTTTTCTTATTCGTCGACGTAAATAATAGAAAAACATTCCAAATGAATTATGAAGAAGGGCAAACGATGGGATCAGATTAAGATCGAAGCATTAGACAGAGAATACCGATGAAATAAATAAGTTTCATTTGAATAATGATCAAAGATATAAAGAAGAAATAAAGGAAGTAATTGGGCAATGGCATATCAAATTGAAAAGAATCCTTTTATAGCTCAGTATTTATTGTGTAAGCTTGAAAAACTCAAAGAGAGAGGAACAAAACAATTAATAATAACTTGGTCTCGGGCATCCACCATCATACCCACAATGATTGGTAATACCCTAGCCATACATAACGGAAAGGAACATTTACCAATTTTTATAACGGATCGTATGGTCGGTCACAAATTAGGAGAATTTGCACCCACTCGCATCTTCGCGAGACGTTTGAAAAAAGACAAAGATACTAAATCCCGTATTGGTGCGTATAGATCTCCTATTTATACTTCTTCATAAGAGAATCTGTTGAAATAAAGAAAGAATAAGGGGATATGGGACAAAAAATAAATCCACTTTTATTTAGGCTTGGAATAAATAAAAGTCATCATTCTTTCTGGTTTGCAAAACCAAAAGATTTTTCCAGGGACCTACAAGAAGATGAACGAATACGAAATTTTATTCAAGATTATGTTGAAAAGAATAATAAAAAACAAGAATCGTATTTCAAAGGGATTGCTCGTATAGAGATTCTTAAAAAAATAGGACTGATTCGGGTTATAATTTTTATTGGATTTCCAAATTGTTTCATTGATGTACGAACACATGAAATAGAATATTTCAATATAAATGTATGGAAAGGATTCCTTTTTGGAAACCGAAGATTCAACATCTCTATCAAAAGAACAAAGAAACCTTATGGACAACCTAATATTATTGCAGAATATATAGCTTCACAATTAAAGAATAGAGTTTCTTTTAGAAAAGCAATGAAAAAGGCGATTGAACTAACCGAGCTAGCGGGTGCTAAGGGGATTCAAGTACAAATATCAGGACGTATTAATGGAAACGAACTTGCGCGCGTTGAGTGGCTCAGAGAAGGAAGGGTCTCACTACAAAAACTTCATGCTAAGATCGATTACTGCTCCCATGCAATAACAACTATCTATGGAGTCTTAGGCATCAAAATTTGGATATCCAGATAAAAAAAACAAAAAATGATCTTACTGTTGATCTATATAACCTTAGTCAAATCATGTTTACAATCCTCATTCCGCACACATTGCAAAATGAATAATCAAATTAAGTAGGAACGAGCAATTATATTCATATAAGGTTCAATCAAAATTCAATTAACCTTTTATTGACCTTGATTTTATTTTGATTCAAGTTGAATTGCTATGCTTAGCGTGCGACTCAGTATTCTTTAGGATTGAGAATTTATTCCTATTTCATTCAAAAGAGCTAAAGAATCCAATAACCAGCTTACCCAAGATTAATATGATAATCCAATACCCCGATTCTGATAAAGAGTCACTATATGACTTAAGCGATCATATATATGTAGCAACTTTTGTTCACTGAGAGAAATAAGAAGGGGTAGACAAGAATGGAAGTATGATAGAAAGAGAAGCTATATCCTGCTTTGATATAAGACGATCCCACCTGATGTATGGTTTATTAGAAAAAATGGATTTAAAGAGGCAGTGTTATCGAGCATAAACATTAAAATCCCTTTGTTAAAGTCAATTCCCTAAAAAAAAGGATGAAAAATTGGATACACGCTCGGCTTTGTTGAGCTTCGAATTAATCAAAGCTGAGAAGATTTTTGATCGAAAAAAAAGTATAGCTCCATTGTAAGATTTAAGCCTAAACATGAATAATGAAAGGAAAGGATAAGTAATAGGAATGATGTAACCTTCGATGACATAGGACTCATCTAGTATGGAGTCCTATGTCATCGAAGGTAGGATGGCGAATTAAAAAATCAATAAAGAAAAGAAGAATCTTCGCCCGCGGACCCATATTATTTTGTATTAGTATTCGAATTCAAAAATCAAAATATCTTTTTGCATGGAATGATTCAAATACATCCAAATTCTTTGATGGGATATCTTCATTCGTAAGGAGCCGGATGATATGAAACTCTCATGTCCGGTTCTGTAATAGAGATTAATCTGCATAATAGATTCTCAACTATAACCCTAAGAGAACGAGATTTCGTAAGCAACATAGAGGTCGAATGAAAGGTTTAGCCAATCGAGGAACTAATATCCGCTTTGGCAGATATGCTATTCAGACGCTCGAGCCCGCTTGGGTTACAGATAGACAACTTGAAGCGGGACTCAGAGCAATGACACAACGCTTTCGTCGCGATACAAGGATATGGGTGCTGATATTTCCAGATAAACCTGTTACTATTAAGCCCGCAGAAACACGCATGGGTTCAGGTAAGGGTGATCCCAAATATTGGGTATCGGTTGTTAAACCCGGACGAATACTCTATGAGATTAGTGAAGTATCAGAGAATGAAGCAAAAATTGCTATAAGTATAGCTGCATGCAAAATGCCTATGAAGACTAAGTTTTTATTCATTACGAATTAGTTAAAATATATATGTAAGGTTCTTATGATTCAACCTCAAACCCTTCTGAATGTGGCAGATAACAGCGGAGCTCATAAATTGATGTGCATTCGAATACTAGGAACCGGTGGGAATCAGCGAGAGGCTCATATTGGAAATATAATAGTTGCTGTAATAAGAAGAGCATCTCCACATGGATCTATTGAAATGTCCGAAGTAATCAGAGCTGTTATTGTGCGCACATGTAAAGAACTTAAACGCGACAACGGCATTCAAATAAGATATGATGAAAATGCAGCAGTTATTATTGATAAAGAGGGAAATCCAAAAGGAACTCGTATATTTGGCGCAATATCTAGGGAATTAAGAAAATTGAATTGGATTAAAATAGTTTCTTTAGCATCTGAAGTATTATAGTCGGATTATAGATCTGGGACGGAAGGATTCGAACCCACGAGTATCGGTACCAAAAACCGTTGCTTTACCACTTGGCTACGTCCCACTCTTTAGATAAAATTGTACACTTTTATCTTATGTATTTTTTGCTAGATAGAATCATCATGAATAAAGACATTGTGGCTGAAATAATAACTTGCATAAGAAATGTTGACACGAGAAAAAAAAATCAGACGATAGTTCAGATAGCCTATACTGATATCACTTCGAACATTGTTCAAATATTATTGCGAAAAGGTTTCATTGAAAATGTTCGAAAGCATCAAGAAAGTCAAAAGAAATTCTTAGTGTTAACCTTAAAAACGAGAAATCAGATTTCTCATAAAATCAGATCGAAACGAATAAGCCGATCTAGTCGAAGAATATATTCTGATTATCAACAAATTCCAAATATTTTTGGGGATATGGGAATTCTTATTATTTCTACTTCTCGAGGTTTAATGACAGGAAAAGAAGCCATATTAAAAAAACTCGGAGGAGAAATTCTGTGCTTTATCTGGTAAAGTTTATATGAGAATTAAGACACTTTACCGCAGAGAATTTGAATGAAAAGCGGAGAAGTTTATCTTGGAATGAAAGAAAAAAGATTAATTCGGGAAGGTTTAATAACTGAATCGTTATCCAACGGCATGTTCCGCGTTCAATTGAATAACAAGAATATTGTCATGGGTTATATTTCAGGTAAAATTCGAAAAAATTTGTTACGTATATTACCCGGAGATTTTGTAAAAATAGAAATGACTCATTATGATTCAAACAAAGGTCGGATAATTTATCGACTTTAGTTTATTATTGTATAATTACACTTTTTTTAATTGAAGTAGTATTTTAAGATCCTAATAAAAAGAAAAAATAAAATAAAATGAAAATAAAATCTTCAATTCGTAAGATTTGCAAAAAATGCCGTTTCATACGGAGATATAGACAAATTAGAATTATCTGTAATAATTTACGGCACAAACAAAGACAACGATAAATTTCATATATGAAATTTAAATTTGTAAAAAATTATAAAATAATTAAGATTTAAAATCCTGCAAAGATAAAAAAGATAAATAATAATGAAAAAGTATAAAAAAAATTATATGAATCTAATATCAAAAGGAAGAATTAATATACAAGTAAGTATTAATAATATCATTATTACTTTTACAGATTTAGATGGACAAGTTATATATTGGTCTTCCGCAGGTACTTCGGGATTTAGAGGTACAAGAAAAGGAACGCCTTATGCTGCTCAAATTACAGGATATAATATGATTCATAAACTTTCTGAATATGGTATAAACAATATTGAAATATTTATAAAAGGATTAGGTTTCGGTCGAGAGGCTTCTTTAAGAACTTTTCATTTAAATGGAATTTCTATAAATTTTATACAAGATAAAACATCTATATCGCATAATGGTTGTCGTTCTCCGAAAAAGCGACGTGTATAAAAAATATTTTATTAAAAAAATTTCAAAAATTTAAAAGTTACATGTAATGGTGTTTTCTTCTTTTTTGTAAATAAAGAAGAAAACACCATTACATTTTTTTATTAAAGATTCTTTAATATTTGAATTGTTTAGTTTTTTTTTAATGCCCATTGGTGTTCCAAGAGTACCTTTTCGTAGTCCTGGGGAGGAAGATGCATCTTGGATTGACGTATAGTGTGACTTGTTGTATATATAGATTAGATGGTTTTAAACCTTTCTTTAAATAAATAAAAAAACAAAAAACTATTTTGATTAGATTTTCATAAATTTATCATAATAATATTTATTTATTAATAACTTTAAACATGAAAAGAAATAAAAAAAATATATATATAATAATCTAAAGATATAATAATCTAAAGTATAATTATTTAAGAGTCTAATTCTTTAAAATTATGGTTTATTTACATTTAGTTAAAAAAAAATTTTTCAAGGCTTCATTAATAAAAATCCATTTTCATCAAATAACTTTTTATTGTGTAATAATTATTATTAATGTATGATTTTTTTAATAAATTTGGATTTCATTATTCATTAGATCTGTATGTCAAAATGAACTTATATGAATAATTTTTTAGTATTTGGTAGTAGAACACAAACCTAGAAGATTAAATCTAATTTTATAAACAAGAAAATAACTAATTAATTAAGTTGAGAGAAAACAATATATCAAAAAAAATATATTTTATATACAGATACAAATAAAATTTTGGAAAAAAAAAACATTGATCTTTATTTTTATAAAATTCATATGAATTATAGAGAAAAATGAACCATATGCATTAAAAGATGCATGTATGGTTCATTTAGTTGTAAAAAATAAATTCACTAACAACAAATCAATAGACTTTATCGAGAAAGACTACTTTTTTTAGGCCAAAGTATTGATAGTGATATTTCTAATCAACTCGTTGGTCTTATGGTATATCTGAGTATAGAAGATGAAACTAAAAATATTTTTTTATTTATAAATTCTCCGGGCGGCTGGGTAATACCAGGAATTGCTATTTATGATACTATCCAATTTGTAACTCCAGATATACATACAATATGTATAGGATTAGCTGCTTCAATGGGATCTTTTGTTCTGGTCGGAGGAGAAATTACTAAACGTTTAGCATTTCCTCATGCTTGGCGCCAATGAATAGTTTTTTGACAACTAATTTAACACAAACTTTATTTTGTTTTTTATTCTAAATTTATGCCTTCGCTTTATTTCTATTTTTTCTAATTTTGACTAAATACAAAAGAAAATAGAAACTACAAAATAAAGTATATAAGTAAAAATAGCATGGCATTTTTAATTTGATTTTCATTAAGCATTCTTTTTTACTTCACTATACTAACATACAATATAAAATTTATTTATCAAAATAATAATTTGTTTTCACATTAATTTGAAAATATCTTTTAGCGTTACAAATGTTTAATTAAATATTAAAAAAAAAATATACATTGGAAATGAAAAAAAAAAACATAAGAATCTTTCATAGTATTACTTTGTTATAAGCATATCAATGTAAAAAAGACGGTGAATAGTATTAGTTTTATTTCTGTTTTATAGCCGTATGCAATCTCAAAAGTATGCTTGTACAGTTTAACTTCATTATTAAGATATGAATTTTCTTAATTAAATTTATTAAATTAGAAAAAAAATTAGGATTATGATTCATCAACCCGCTAGTTCTTTTTATGAAACTCAAGCGGGCGAAGCTCTTTTGGAAGCCCAAGAACTTTTAAAACTTCGCGAAATTATAACGGAAGTTTATTCCCAAAGAACAGGTAATTCTATATGGATTATACATGAGGATCTCGAAAGGGATGCTTTTATGTCAGCAAAAGAAGCTCAAATTTATGGAATTGTAGATCTTGTATCACTAGAAAATTAAATTAAAAAATATTCAAATAGGTTAACATTAATATAAACCAATTTTATTTTTTAAATTTATCATCAAGAATTTTGATAATCTATTCTATAATGCCAACATTTGGACAATTAATTCGAAATGCAAGACAATTTAAAAACAATATAAAAAAAACTCCTGCCCTACAAAAATGTCCTCAACGTCTAGGAGTCTGTACTAGGGTGTATGTGTGACTCGTAAATTTTAATAAAAAAAAAATGACAATTTTTAATGTAAATTATGGTTTGAATTAAGAAAGCCCTTTGAATCCTTTTTTCATAATTTTATTACAAAAAAGACTTAGTAAGCGGAATTTCATTTTGATGAAAAAGAAAGACTAATAGGTTCAATTCAATAAATCAATTTTAGTAATAAAATGTCGTTACTATATTTATATATATATTTGCAAAGTCTAAAAATTGATTAAATTATACACTCTTAAAAGAAAAAACAAATTAGACTTCGGCGTATATAATGTATCTTACTTTAATTTAGAAATTTCCATAGAGACGAGAAAATTCCTATTTTGATAATAGTTGTTGGGAAGGTCATAATTGCAAAAAACGTTCAAAATTGTATCTCAGATATAGGAAAAATATGATCTTTCCTGTTCGAAAATATCTAAAAAAAAAATCATTTTATATTATTACAAAAAGGTAATAAAGCTAGTATACGAGCTTGTTTGATAGAAATCGCAATTGATTTTTGTTTTTTTAATTTTAATTTATTTTTCCGTCTCGATATTATTTTTCCCTGATCACTTATAAATTTATTAATTAATTTTAAATTCATAAAACTTTTTTTATTCGCCGTTTTAATAGAAAATAAATGTTGATGTTGATCGACACTATTTCGTATTTTATATTTAGACATACATAATTTTTTATATTAGTGAGATTAATCTCACTAAATTCATTAATCCTATTTTTAATACTTTATTAAATTCCGTGTAACTCAAATAATTCTGCCAGTACACCTTTTAACAAGTTACGAGGAACAATTAAATCAAATAAACCTTTTTGAAATAAAAATTCAGTAACTTGTAAACCTTCGGGTACCGTCTTATTAAGTGTTTGCTCAATTACTCTTTTCCCAGCAAATGCAATATAAGCATTAGGTTCAGCAATAATTATATTTCCTAACATACCAAAACTTGCTGTAACTCCACCCGTTGTCGGAGATGTAAGAATTGATATATATAAAGATTTTTTATTTAATTGATAATCATATAACGCAGATGATATTTTAGCCATTTGCATTAAACTTAAACTGCCTTCTTGCATACGCGCCCCTCCAGAGGCACACATAATAATTATGGGTAAGGATTGGTTTGTAGCATATTCAATTAAACGAGTAATTCTTTCACCTACTACAGATCCCATACTACCACCTATAAAACGAAAATCCATAATACCCATTGCTACGGTAATACCATTTAACTTCCCTATACCAGTTTGAATAGCTTCACTTAAACCTGTTTTTTCTTTGTAATAATAAATACGATCTAAATAAGATTCATCTTCTGAATTAAATTCAATGGGATTTATTGAATAAATCTCATCATTCATTGGTGTCCATGTTCCAGAATCAAGAAAAAGTTCGATTCTATCCGAACTATCCATTTTTAAATGATATCCACAATGTTCACAAATATTCATTTTAAATTTAAATAATTTCTTATAATTTGATCCATAACAATTTTCGCATTGAATCCATAAATGTTTATATTTCTCATTTATCTCAAATATATCCAAATCATTTAGTTCTTCATCTTTTTTTTCTGAAGAACTAATATCAGAATTTTCACTACTATTTGTGCTATTTGTATAGATTAAACTATACAAATAGCTAGCCATATCTTTATAATGAAAATAATCCCTATTAATTTCAATAAGAATATAATTATTTATACAATTAAAAATATAATTTATATGATCAGATTTCATATACAATATTGAATTCTTATAGTTATTTTCAAAATAATTATTAATAAAATTTTTTAATTCAATTTTTTGATTTTCAAGATTAAAATATAAAATATAATTATTATCATTCTCCGTTTTCATTATCATTATAAATATATAATTTATATAATTATATCTAAAATTATTAGATTGATCTGGATCGTAATTATTATCCTTTGTAAATGTATTCATAGCGATTAATCTACTTAATTCATTATTCTTGATTAATTTTTTATTCTTAGATAAGACTCGTAAAGTATAATAAACTTTATATTTTTTCATAATAATATATATCCGAAAATTTAAATTTCTTTTTTTTTATTTATATTGGTATTGGTATGAAAGACCAATATGTAAGGAATAGTCATTTAATTCATAGATAATTAACATAGATAATCAACAAAATTCATAAAATAAAAATATATGACAAAAAAAAGTTTGATTCAAAGAGAAAAGAAACGCTATCAATTAAAAAAAAAATATTCTAATATTCGTCAATGTTTAAAAAGCGAATTCAGTAACGCTACTTCATTTACAAAAAAATGTAAAGTTTATGAAAAATTGCAATCATTACCACGAAATAGTTCACCTGTACGTCTTCGTAGACGTTGTTTTTTAACTGGAAAATCTAGATCAAATTATCGAGATTTTGGACTCTCAAGGAATATGCTTCAAAAACTTTTTAATGCATGTTTATTGCCAGGTGCTATAAGATCAAGTTGGTAATTTATCTAATCTTATATTTACTATTTTGTATTAAATAAATATGTGGAATAGAGTAGTTTGGTAACTCACAAGGCTCATAACCTTGAAATCATGGGTTCAAATCCCATTTCCACAACGTTTTCTTTTATTTTTCTTTTGAACAATTTCTCATCAATCAAATTAAGTTTTTAGTGAATAATATTCGACAATTAATAACTCATTTATTGTGAAACCTATTTCTATATTCTCTAACTTTTTTATTTCTGTTATAAGCCCTCTATTATGCAATGAATTAATCTTTAAATGCTTTGCCAATGGTTTTTGTTGAGATAAAAAAATTGAATTTTGAATAATAAATTTTGATTTTTCCTTATTACGTGTAGTAATAATATCGTTGGATTTGCAAAAATAATTTGGTATATTCATTATACGACCATTTACCAAAATATGTTTATGTAGAATTAATTGTTTGGCTGCAATAATGGTCGAAGCCATACCTAAGCAAAAAATTATACTATCTAATCGTGTATTCAGAAGTTTTAATAAAAATTTATTTCCTGTCCGATTATATTTAAGCGAAGTATTAATATATTTTAATAATTGTTGTTCTGTTAAAATATAATTAAAACGTAATTTTTGTTTTTCTTTTAAACGAATATAATATGTTGATTTAATTTTAAAATCCTTTTTTCTTTTTATATTACTTTTGACTTTGTTTTTTTTATTAGTGAATCCGGGCAATATACCCAGACGGCGTGTTTTTTTTAACCGAGGTCCATTATATCGTGACATAATTGAAGTATATTTTCATAATTTATGAATCTGAACTAATTTGGATTGATTTCCTGATAAAAAGAATAGCCCTCATCGTCTAGTGGTCCAGGACATCTCGATTTCAATGAGTTAACGAGGATTCGACTTCCTCTGAGGGTAATTATTTTTCAATTGTAGTTTAGTGAAAAAAAAAAAAATGGAAAAAACTTGCCCATTGCCCATCTCTATCTCTATCCATACAAGTTCTATTGCTATTATTAATACGTGTTTAGAAATTAAATTTAGAGATCGGTGCCTGAGTGGTTAAAAGGAACGGACTGTAAATTCGTTGACGACATGTCTTCGCTGGTTCAAATCCAGCTCGATCTACGTTTTTCCATTTTTTTTTTTAATTTCAAAAAAATATCATAAAAAGAGGTTTACTAAATGAAAGAACGATCTTGGAATACATATTTAGAAAAAATGCTTAAATCGGGAATTTTTTTTGGTCACAGTATAAAAAAAAGACATGCTAGCATGTCTTTTTACATTGCTTTACAAAAAAAAGACATTAATATTATAAATATTACTTTAACTTCGTTTTTTTTATATAAAGCTTGTACATTAGTCTTTCATGCAGCAAATAAAAAAAAAGAGTTTTTAATTGTTGGAACTAATAAAAAAACATCAAATTTAGTAAAAGTAGCAGCTAGAAAAATTACAGCACATTATTTTAATACAAAATGGATTAATGGTACATTAACAAATTGGTCTATTACAAAAAGACGACTTAAAAATTTTCGAAATTTAATAATTGAAAATAAAAAAGAGAAAATATTCAATAAAAAGTTAGTTTTTTTGAAAAACTCATTAAACGGTATAAAATATATGCAAAAACTTCCGGACGTTATTATTATAATTGATCAAATCAGCGATTCTAAAGTTATTCAAGAATGCAACATTGTAAACATTCCAACAATTTGTTTAGTTGATACAAATTGTGACTTCAATTTATCGGATTTTTCAATTCCATTAAATGATGATGCTATTCTTTCCATTAATTTTTGTTTGAAGAAATTAATATCTGCAATCTTATATGGTCGG